GATTATGGAAGTAAATATTCTCGCACTTATTGCTACTGCACTGTTCATTCTAGTTCCTACTGCTTTTTTACTTATCATCTATGTAAAAACAGTCAGCCAAAATGATTAATTTGAATGAAACTTGAATTATTATTAGTTCTTATCGATGATTCAAGAAATGAAAGAAAGGGATTCAAACTCTAAATCTTAAATGAAATGATTAGGCTGGAATCAGAAGTATCGTAGTAAGTATCTAAGCTGGTGTGGTAGAAAGAACTATATATATAGTTCTTTCTACCACACCAGCTATAGTATTGTTTTTATTATTATTATATATAGATCAAATTACAATATGTATGTACATCTAATATATGTACATACAGATAGCACTCTATTTCTTTTAGTTTGATTTCCCATCTCAAGAAGTCATTGATTGAACAATTAACGGATGATCCACGGAATTAAGTTATACAGTAACTTCTTCGGATTTGTAAAAGGAGTAGAGCAGACCCTGTCCATTTTTCATGCTTAAACATGAGATGAATCAAAAAAGCATAAAAACTTTTCTAGTAGTCTAAAACAAATGTTAAATGTATGATATGTGGATCGCTCAACAGAAGAAAGATCTAATTTTATTATGTGTCGGATCTCTTTGGCCAATTACTAATCGCTTCGTTTCCGATAGAAAGAAAATATGTATTGTCGTAATAGCAGAACGACTTTCTTTTAGAAAGGTAAAAGAAAAAGGGAAATAAATAAAGAAAAAAATAGTATTAGTTTTTCTTATTGTAATATCCATAATTATGATAAGAGCTGATTCACTAAAATAGAATATTTAGGAAAAATTAGGTTGGAAAAAATCGCCTATCATGCATGGTAATCATTCATTACTGTATTCCAGTACAATTTGGAAGACATTTTTCTTTTTTTAGGGCTTCGCAAAATGATCAATAAAGAATTGATACGATTCGATTGAGCAATTAGTAGTGCCCAGCCCTAGAGTCCACTCCTTCCCCATACTACAAGTGAAAGGGAAAATGTAAAGACTACCATTAAAGCAGCCCAAGCAAGACTTACTATATCCATGTGAATTATGTCCTCTATTTCTATGAAGGAATTATTCTATTATTGATTAATAATCATAGCGGAATCAATGGCGCAGAGTCAAAATAGGTAAGACTATTTATTGATGAACCAATTCAATGAATACACTCGTAACAAGTTTCTCTATTTTAGGGTTTCTGGTAAAATCAGGAAGCATTTAGTACAAATACGATGATACACACGCCTTTTCCTTGGAAATATAAAAGGAATGCTTCTATATGGAGCATGTAAGAATAGTAAGACCTATTGTTTGTTTTGATATTAATGCCTTTCCTTACTAAGCAAAAAGCATAAAAATATACCATCACGATAGATAACTATCTATCAGATACCTCTATTTCCTATTTGATCTAAGCTTACTGTCCTTCTTTCTGTGAAAGAATCAGGAGAACCCACCACCACTATTAATTAATACATTCTTTTTTTTTTTACTTTAACCTTTACTCTTTTAATATAAGAGATCTTGTTATTATAGTCTTTCGTATAATCTCTTCTTCAATTCTAGTAGCAAAAACAGAGTGTCCCTTAGGAACCTTTGGATACCGAGATTTCCGACCTTAGTTCTGAATCCCGGAATTGACTCTCACCATTTATTTGATTTTTCAATTGAATCAAATAAATGGTGAGAGTCAATCATTAAATTAATAAATGAGAGTTGCTTCATCCCTATTGATACCGATTTGGGCTACGCCTAAATTTTGAGAAAAAAAATGACAGTCTTTTAGAAAACCTACGCCATGGGTTATCAAAATCGAGTATTGACACGCCCACTTAGTCCTTTGCCTCTGCTTCTTGCGGAGCAAGAATTCGTCGAATTAGATCGGCACAAGATAGGAAAGAAATAAAAAATCTTTTGTTGATCAGGCGACACCCGGATTTGAACTGGGGATAAAGGATTTGCAGTCCCCCGCCTTACCACTTGGCCATGCCGCCAAATTCGGTCAAAAATGGATAAAAATATTATCTATATTCTAATTCTATTACTCACTCCTTTTTTTATCTTGAATACCATTGTACCTATCCTTTTCAAAAAAGAAATTCCTGTTTTTTATTGGATCTAGTTTAGATTCTTCTCTTCGATTGATTGTATCTTAAAATATACATCGCTTAAAAACATCCCTTCTCCTTTCTATTGAGAGTAGAAAAAATGGATTTCTGGTCACAGACTGCAAAATTCAGGACAAATTGGAACCATTAACAATTTACTTTGAATTAGCGAACGATTCCTCCATTTTTATCTCCAATGAAATTTTGTTTCATTGAATGGCAAAAGAAAATCAAATTGATTTATGACTAATCAGTATTCATTTTTTTTTTCAATAATCAATCCTTTTCAATTTCAATTATAATAACATATATGTGTATATGTAAACCCCAGAACAGAAATTGTTACCCAGATACCAAACCTGATCTCTCT